AATGAAATGCCTGATTAAAGGATTATCTTGATAGGATAAAACAAGTAATTAATTTACTTTCATTATAAAGCTATATTAAGTAGAATTAAACTACCTCTAAAAACATCAAAAATTCACGTGCTTCTTACACTATAATATAACTCCCCAATTATATTATAATATAAACCACTTCAATTTTTTATTATTTAATATGTCCTTATATTACCCTTAATATACCTAAAAAAGATAAGCTAAATAAGCTCTTGGGTTCATACCCCAACTATAGAAGTAAATTCTTCTTCTTTTTAATGTTAATAAAAATTTTAAATTACAAAATTCTTTTTTTCATTATATTAATTATAGGAACAATAATTACCATTAGAAGTAACTCATGAATTGCTATATGATTAGGATTGGAATTAAACCTCCTCTCTTTTATTCCAATTATAATCATGAACAAAAATATTTTAACGTCTGAAGCCTCGTTAAAATATTTTATAGTTCAAGCTATAGCATCATCAATTTTTCTAATTTCAATTATTTTCTCTACAATTAATTATGAATTTGAATATTTAAACTTTTTTGATTTTTCAGAAATTACTTTTATTGTAATAAATATAAAACTAGGTTCAGCTCCTCTCCACTACTGATTTCCTTCAGTAATAGAAGGTATATCTTGATTAAACTGTTTTATTCTAATAACTTGACAAAAAATTGCACCTTTTTCTATTATTTCATATTTAAATCTTAATTTTTATTTTTCTTCCACTTTTATTATTACTTCTATTATTATCGGTGCAGTTGGTGGTCTAAATCAATTATCTCTACGAAAAATTATAGCATTTTCCTCAATTAATCATTTAGGATGGATAATTCTTTCCATTAAAATAAGATATTCTTTATGATTAATTTATTTCTTTTCATATTCAATTATATCAATAACAATTTTAATAATTTTTAATTATACTTTTTCTGATCATTTTATACATTTGGTTCATAAATTAAAATCATCACCAGGCATTAAGTTAATTTTAATAATTAATCTATTCTCCTTAGGAGGTCTTCCCCCCTTCCTAGGGTTTCTTCCCAAATGATTAATTATTCAAAATTCTTGCTATTATGATTTTCTTTTTTTAAATCTCATTCTAGTTTCATTTAATTTAATTACTTTATTTTATTACATTCGCATTAGTCTTTCCTCCATCCTATTTAATTCTTCACTACCTAAGCAAAATTTCATTATTTTTCCACTCCCAATTTCAATGTATTTTTTATCTTCCATTTCAATCCTAGGTCTATTAGTTTATTCTCTTATTACCTTTATTTAAGGTTTTAAGTTAATCAAACTAATAGCCTTCAAAGCTATAAATAAAATATTATTTTAAGCCTTAGTTTTTCAACACCTCTAGATTTGCAATCTAATATCATATATTTGAATATAAGACTAATTCTGATAAAGGTGGATTATTCACCTAAATAAATTTACAATTTATCGCCTATACTCAGCCACTTTACCGCAACGATGAATATTTTCCACTAATCATAAGGATATTGGAACATTATACTTTATCTTTGGGGCATGATCAGCAATAGTAGGAACTTCATTAAGCATGCTTATTCGAACTGAGTTAGGCCAACCAGGATCACTAATTGGTGACGATCAAATTTATAACGTCATTGTTACCGCTCACGCTTTTGTAATAATCTTTTTTATGGTAATACCTATTATAATTGGAGGATTTGGAAATTGATTAGTTCCTTTAATATTAGCTGCCCCTGATATAGCTTTTCCTCGAATAAATAATATGAGATTTTGATTACTTCCTCCATCATTAACTTTACTATTATCAAGTAGATTTGTGGAAAACGGAGCAGGTACTGGTTGAACAGTATACCCACCCTTATCTTCCTTAATCTCTCATAGAGGCTCTTCAGTAGACCTAGCCATTTTTTCTCTCCATCTTGCCGGGATCTCCTCTATCCTAGGCGCAGTAAACTTTATTACCACTATAATTAATATACGGGCACCAGGTATAACTTTAGATCAAACACCTCTTCTTGTTTGAGCAGTAGGTATTACAGCTCTTCTTCTTCTTCTTTCCTTACCAGTCCTTGCTGGAGCAATCACAATATTATTAACTGATCGAAATCTTAATACATCATTTTTTGATCCCGCAGGAGGTGGAGATCCTATTCTCTATCAACATTTATTCTGATTTTTTGGTCACCCAGAAGTTTATATTCTCATTTTACCAGGATTTGGAATTATTTCCCATATTATTAGCCACGAAAGAGGAAAAAAGGAAACATTTGGGACATTAGGAATAATTTATGCTATATTAGCAATTGGATTACTAGGTTTTATTGTGTGAGCTCACCATATATTTACTGTTGGAATAGATGTGGATACACGAGCTTACTTTACATCTGCCACTATAATTATTGCTGTTCCTACTGGAATCAAAATTTTTAGTTGACTAGCTACTCTTCATGGGACTCAATTATCTTACAATCCAGCTCTACTTTGATCCTTAGGATTTGTATTTCTGTTTACTATTGGGGGATTAACTGGAATTGTATTAGCTAATTCTTCTATTGATATTATTCTTCATGATACATATTATGTAGTTGCCCATTTCCATTATGTTTTATCAATAGGAGCAGTATTTGCTATTATAGCAGGTTTTATTCATTGATATCCCTTATTCACAGGTTTATCCCTAAATCCTTTGTGACTGAAAATTCAATTTTTCATTATATTTATTGGAGTTAATTTAACATTCTTTCCTCAACATTTCTTAGGTTTAGCTGGAATACCTCGACGATATTCAGATTATCCTGATGCTTATACTTCATGGAATATTTTATCTTCCTTAGGATCTATAATATCATTTATTGGAATTTTATTTTCCATTTTCATCTTCTGAGAAAGAATAACATGCCACCGATCTATTATTAATTCCTTACATTTAACTAATTCTTTAGAATGATATCAAAATTTACCTCCAGCAGAACATTCTTATTCTGAACTACCCATTTTAAATTCATACTAATATGGCAGAGAAGTGCGGTGGATTTAAGCTTCATGAATAAAGATTAACTTTTTTTAGTATCATGAATGGCTACATGATCTAATTTTAATCTTCAAAATAGTTCTTCCCCTTTAATAGAACAGTTAATTTTTTTTCATGATCATTCCTTATTAATCTTATCCGTTATTACAACAATTGTAAGTTATATAATATTATTAATATTTTTTAATAAATTAAATAACCGTTTCTTACTAGAAGGACAGACAATTGAAGTAATTTGAACAATTCTTCCTGCCATTACATTAATTTTTATTGCCCTTCCATCTCTTCGCTTACTTTATCTACTTGATGATTCTTATAATCCTTTACTTTCAATTAAATCTATTGGAAATCAATGATATTGATCTTATGAATATATAGACTTCAAAAAAAATTTGGAATTCGAATCATATATAATTCCATTAAATGAAATAACTAATAATACATTTCGTCTTCTAGATGTAGATAACCGAACAATTCTTCCAATAAACATTCAAATTCGTAATTTAATTACATCAAATGACGTTATTCACTCTTGAACAATTCCAACATTAGGAGTAAAATCTGATGCTACTCCTGGTCGGTTAAACCAAACATCCTTCCTCATTAATCGATCAGGAGTATTCTTTGGACAATGCTCAGAAATTTGTGGTGCCAATCATAGATTCATGCCTATTGTGATTGAAAGAATCCCATTAAAATCTTTCCTAACTTGAGTTTCTAATTTTTCATTAGAAAACTAAAAGTTAGTACTGGTCTCTTAAACCATTAAATGGTAATTTACGCTTACCTCTAATGACTAAGAAATTAGTTAAAACCATAACATTAATATGTCAAATTAAAATTATTATATAATTAATATTTCTTTATTCCTCAAATATCCCCAATAAGATGAATAACTTTAATATTATTTTTTATTTTAATATTCTTAGTCATAATTATTTTAAACTACTTTTTTATTAATAACCTCTACCTTCAAAATTCTCCTTTAATAAAAAAACAAAAAACTTGAATAAACTGAAAATGATAACTAATTTATTTTCTTCATTTGATCCCATTTCTAGAGTTTTTAATTTTTCTCTTAACTGAATAAGAACATTTATTAGAATTTTATTAATTCCATTAATATATTGAAGACTACCAAACCGATTCACTATTGTATGATTCAATTTAATAAACATTCTTCACGACCAATTTAAAACTTTATTATTACCTAATGGAAAATTAGGATCAACTATTATTTTTATTTCCCTTTTCTCATTTATTATATTTAATAATCTCATAGGACTATTCCCATATATTTTTACATCATCTAGACACCTTGCTTTCACTCTCTCTCTAGCATTACCATTATGATTATCATTTATACTATATGGTTGATTAACCCAAACCAATCATATATTCATTCACCTTGTTCCTCAAGGAACACCACCTATCCTAATACCCTTTATAGTTTGCATTGAATCCATTAGAAATTTTATTCGACCTGGAACCTTAGCTATTCGACTCACAGCTAATATAATTGCTGGTCACCTATTATTAACTCTATTAGGAAATACAGGCCCCTTAACAATAAATTCCTTAATTTTATTCCAAGTATTAATTTTCTCTCAGCTCCTCCTCCTATCTCTTGAAATAGCCGTATCAATTATTCAATCTTACGTTTTTTCTGTTCTTTCAACACTTTATTCTAGAGAAGTAAATTAGCTATGAAAATATATAACAATCACCCTTTCCATCTAGTTAATATAAGCCCATGACCATTAACTGGTGCTATTGGTGCTATAACAATAGCATCTGGATTAATTAAATGATTTCATCAGTTTAATCCGTCCATTTTATACCTAGGAATTTTAATTAATATCCTTACAATATTCCAATGATGACGTGATATCTCCCGAGAAGGGACATATCAAGGACTCCATACTTCCTCAGTAAATATGGGATTACGTTGAGGAATAATTCTTTTTATTATCTCAGAAATCTTTTTCTTCATTTCCTTTTTTTGAGCCTTTTTTCACAGATGTTTATCCCCAAATATTGAAATTGGATCCATTTGACCTCCTCATGGAATCCTAACCTTCAATCCAATACATATCCCCCTTCTTAATACTGCAATCCTACTAGCATCTGGAATTACAGTTACTTGAGCTCATCACTCCTTAATAAATAGAAACTTTAATCAATCAACACAAGGATTATTTTTTACTATTATTTTAGGAATTTATTTCACTATTCTCCAAGCATATGAATATATTGAAGCTCCTTTTACAATTTCAGACTCCATTTATGGATCATCTTTTTTTATAGCAACAGGATTTCATGGAATTCATGTTATTATTGGAACATCATTTTTAATAATTTGCCTATTACGACATTTAAATTTCCATTTCTCTTCCAATCATCATTTTGGATTTGAAGCTGCAGCTTGATACTGACATTTTGTAGATGTTATTTGACTTTTCTTATACTTGTCAATTTACTGATGAGGAAATTAATTGATTAGTATATTTGTACATTTGACTTCCAATCAAAAAGATTGAGTAATCAAATCAATTAATTTATTCATTCATTATTTTTTCCATTTTATTAATAACATTATCATTCTTATTAATTATTTTATCTCTATTAATTTCCAAAAAATCTATTATTGATCGAGAAAAATCTTCTGCATTTGAATGTGGTTTCAATCCAAAATCTAATGCACGTTTACCATTCTCCTTACGATTCTTTATAATTGCGATTATCTTCTTAATTTTCGATATTGAAATTACAATTTTATTCCCAATATTTATTTCCATAAATTCGTTACATCCTTTAAACTGATTTTTATCATTCTTTTTCTTCATATTTATTCTTTTATTAGGTCTTTATCACGAATGAAATCAAGGTATATTAAACTGAACAATTTAGGGTTATAGTTAACTATAACATTTAATTTGCAGTTAAAAAGTATTGATAATTCAATTAACCTTAAATAAGAAGCAACTTGCATTCAGTTTCGACCTGAAAGAAAGATATTTATATCCTTATTTACCATTTGTAAATATAATTTATACTATTTATATACTGAAAATATATCGTTTTCATTAAACTATACAAATTATATATATATATATATATATATATATATATATATATATATTAGAAATATTAACGGAATCGAACCGCTATTAATTTAAGTTAGCAGCTTAATTAAATTCACTCTATTTCCTTAATTGGAAAATTTATTCTCAATAATATTATTAACAATAATACACCTCTTTTTGGTTTCAATTAAATCCTTCTACTTAAAGATTTAAATCTCCTTAATATCTTCAATATTATACTCTTCATAAGCTATTTAAGTAAAATATTATTATTAACCCGACCAATAAAAACCAAAAATAAAATCTTATTAAAAAAATTTTGAAATCTCCCATCTGTCCTAATTGAATCTCCATTGATAACATCTTCAAAAACTTATAAATTCCTTGCCCTCCAAATTCTTCCATTCAACCTCCTTCAAATACTTTAATTAAATTAAATCCCAACTCTAAGGGATATTTTCCAATGTATTGAGTAGAAATATAAGGTATGTATCATATAGAACCAAAAAAATTTATTAACTTATAATAATTTATTAATTCAAATCTTTCAAATCTTTCAATCCTTCTTAATTCATATCCCAAAAAAGCCCCAATTAATCTCACTGCTAATGTTATTATTTTATAAAATATTATTAAACAAATAATATCTACATTTTCTAAAATAATTCATCTTAATATTCTCCCTCCTACAATAGCAACTACAGTTAGTAAAATTATAGGTAAAATCATTCCCCACTCTCCATCATTAATCCCATGATAAGGATAAAAATTAAATTCACTTCTTATAGTGTAATACACTAAACGAAAAGAATATATTACAGTTAAACCTGTAGAAACAAAAATTAATATAAGTATTATAAAATTTATATTTCTTATTAAAACCCTTTCCAAAATTAAATCTTTTGAATAAAATCCAGCCAAAAAGGGTATTCCACATAAAGCCAAATTTGAAACATTAAAACAAATAGACACAATAGGTATATTCACTAAACATCCTATTCCACGAATATCTTGCAAATTATTCATAGAATGAATAATCACCCCAGCACATAAAAACAATAATGCTTTAAAAACTGCATGAGTTAACAAATGAAAAAATGCTAAGTCCACTATACCTAATCCAATTGTAGTTATTATTAATCCTAACTGACTCAATGTAGATATAGCAATAATTTTTTTTAAATCATTTTCCAGATTTGCTATTATCCCAGCCATAAATATAGTTAAACATCCAATAACTATAATAAATCATAATATTCCTATATTTTCCAATATTTTAAAAAAACGAATTAATAAATAAACCCCAGCAGTAACTAAAGTTGATGAATGAACTAAAGCAGAAACTGGAGTAGGTGCTGCTATAGCAGCAGGTAATCAAGAAGAAAAGGGAATTTGAGCTCTTTTTGTCATAGAAGCTAATACTACTATTAATGAAATAATTCAAAATTCTTTTCTATTCAATCTCATATATATATAATAATTTCATCTCCCACAATTCAATATTCACGCAATTCTAATTAGCAATCCTACATCTCCCACTCGATTTCTTAGAGCAGTTAATATTCCAGCCGAATAAGAAGATTCATTTTGATAATAAATAACTAAACAATAAGACACTAATCCTAATCCATCCCACCCCAACAAAATACTAATCAAATTAGGACTAATAATTATTATTATTATCGAAAATACAAACATCAAAACAATAATAATAAAACGATCCAATCTCCTATCACCAAATATATATCTGTTTCTGTACAAAATCACCAAAGAAGAAATAAATATAACTAATCTTATAAACAATATAGATTTAAAATCTAATAATACTCTAAAATAAATTCTTCTTGAATTAAATATTAAAATTTCTCATTCCAAAAAATAAACAAGTTTCCTTAACAATAAATTTAACCCACCAACAAATATAATAATTCTTATTACTATTATTACAACAAAAGACAATTTACAAATGTTACTTTTATAAGAAATTATTTAATGAAAACCTTTCTCCTTTGACTCCACAAATCAATATTCATTTTTAAACTAATTAAATATAACCATAAATAAAAATATTCTCTAAATAATACTAAAATATTAAGAGGAATTCAATGAAACAATATTAATATATACTCAGATAATATACCCCCTCTAAAAGAATAAACACCAGAGTATAATTTCCCGTGTTGACTATATGAATATAAATATAATCTATAACCAGCACTTAAAAAAGATATTAATCCTAATCAAACTCCATTAATTAAATTTCATCTAATTAATCTCATAAACAATCCTATTTCAGCTATCAAATTTAATGAAGGGGGAGCTGCTATATTAGATGAACACAATAAAAATCATCACAATCTTATTCTAGGTATTAAAGTTAACATTCCTTTATTAATATATATTCTTCGACTCCCAGTACGTTCATAGCAAATATTTGATAAACAAAATAAACCTGAAGAACATAAACCATGTCTAATTATTATTATATATGCTCTTATTAAACCCCACCCATTTAATGTTATTAATCCTCTCAACACTATTCCCATATGTCTAACTGATGAATAAGCAATTAAAGACTTTATATCCACTTGTCGAAAACAAACACATCTAATTAAACACCCACCAATTAATCTAATTCTAATTCATAAGAAATTAAATTTTATTCCTACTCCTACTATTAATTTAAATATACGCAATAAACCATATCCTCCTAATTTTAACAAAACTCCCGCCAAAATTATTGAGCCCGAAACTGGGGCTTCAACATGAGCTTTAGGTAATCATAAATGAACAATAAATATTGGTATTTTAACCAAAAAAGCCCCAATTAATCTTATATATATCAAAAACCCCTTAATCTCTAACCCTCCTATTAAACAAAATTCTAATGTTCCTTCATCTTTCAAAATTTTTAATACACCAATCAATATAGGTAAAGATGCTAATAACGTATAAAATAATAAATAAATACCAGCCTGAATACGCTCAGGCTGATACCCCCAACCCATAATTAAAATCAATGTTGGAATCAATCTAGCTTCGAAAAAAACATAAAACCCAATTATTCTTATTATTCTAAAAGTAAATATTAGAAACATTAATAAAATTAAAACTATACACAAAAAAAAACCTTCATTAAAACTAAATTTTTTAATCCCAATTCTTGCTATTAATATTAATAAACTAATCCAAACTCTTAATAAAATCAACCCATATGATATTAAATCAATTCCTAACCCCATTCCAATATTTTCCATATTCAAATTTAATACAATATTAAATATTAATATAAAGACTAATAAAAATAACATAATCTGAACCATATATCAACTTAATAAAGATAAACCACAAAAAGGGATCATAAATAATAAATACATTAAAAATTTTAGCATCTATTCTAACAAACAATATAATCCAAAATAATCATTCCCATACGAACGAATTATAGCAACTATAATTCCTAATCTTAAAGCCCCTTCACATACAACAAATACTAAATATATAATCAATAAATATATATTATAATCTATGATACTTAATATATTCACCAATAATAAATAGGTTATTAAAACCATATATTCTAATCTTAACAACACAATTAATAAATGTTTCCGTTTTCTACAAAATACCCATATTCCTCTTATGTATATAATAACAATTACAACACTTAATACTTTTATCATAAGTTTTAATAGTTTAAAAATAAAACACTGGTCTTGTAAATCAGAATTGATTTAATATCTTAAAACTTCAGAGAAAGAATTTAATCCTATCATTAATCTCCAAAATTAATATTTTTCTTAAACTATTCCCTGATCTCTTCTTTGATATTAAATTAATTTTAATAATTATAATCTCCGCCAATTCCATCCTATTAATATTAAATCATCCTTTATCATTAACTATTATTATTATTATTCAATCTTTATCTATTTGTTTATTTATTTCTATCTTTACCTATTCTTCTTGATTTTCTTATATCTTATTTTTGTCATTTCTTGGTGGAATATTAGTAATTTTTATTTACATAACAACTCTTGCATCTAACGAACTTATAATTATTCCTAAAACACCTTATCTAATTTTCATCTTTATTAATTCACTTATTATTGTTCAATACGTTTCGATCTTCCCATTCAATCCTATTAAAAACAACGATAAATTTTTAGAACCTTTTGATAATATCAATCAACTATTTATATCCCCCAACATAATAATTTATTTTTTAATAATTTTATATCTTTTAATTACTATAATCGCTGTAATTAAAATTAGAAACTTTAGTCAAGGAACACTACGACATTCAACTTATGAATAAACCTATACGAACCAACCATCCCCTTTTTAAAATTTTAAACAATTCACTTATTGATCTTCCATCACCATCAAATATTTCATCATGATGAAATTTCGGATCCCTATTAGGAATTTGCTTATTAATTCAAATCCTAACAGGCCTATTTCTAGCAATACATTATTGTGCTAATATTGAAATAGCATTTGATAGAATTATTCATATTTCTCGTGATGTAAATTATGGATGAATACTACGAATTATTCACGCCAATGGAGCTTCCATATTTTTTGTTTGTTTATATATTCATGTAGGTCGAGGAATTTATTACAATTCCTTTAATTTATACTTCACTTGAATAATTGGAGTTATAATCTTATTTATAGTAATAGCTACAGCCTTTGTTGGATACGTTTTACCATGAGGACAAATATCATTTTGAGGAGCTACAGTCATTACCAATTTATTATCTGCCATTCCTTTCCTAGGAACTGATTTAGTTCAATGAATTTGAGGTGGTTTCTCAGTTGATAATGCAACCTTATCCCGATTTTTTACCTTCCACTTCATTCTTCCATTTATTGTATCAGCTTTAGTAATGATTCATCTTCTTTTTCTTCACCAAACCGGATCTTCAAATCCCCTTGGATTAAATTCTAACATTGATAAAATTCCATTTCATCCATTCTTCTCCTTTAAAGATCTATTTGGATTTATTGTATTAATTACACTATTGACAATATTAAGATTAACAAATCCTTACTATTTAGGAGATCCAGATAATTTTATCCCAGCCAATCCATTAGTAACTCCCATTCATATTCAACCAGAATGATATTTCCTATTTGCATATGCAATCCTTCGATCTATTCCCAACAAATTAGGGGGGGTAATTGCCTTAATTTTCTCTATTGCTATTTTATTCTTACTACCATTTTTAAACAAAAACAAATTCCAAAGAACTTCATTTTATCCAGTAAATAAATTACTATTTTGATTTTATTGCTCCATTGTAATCTTATTAACTTGAATTGGTGCTCGACCTGTAGAAGACCCTTATATTATTACAGGCCAAATCTTAACAATTTTATACTTCGGCTTTTTCCTATTAAATAATATTTCTCTCCTAATCTGAGATAAATTATTAAATTAGTTAATAAGCTTAAAGCACTTGTTTTGAAAACAAGAGATAGAAATGAAATATTTCTATTAACTTTATCTATTATTCCCTTACTTTTCTCCCTTTGTCTCACTTAATTATCTAGTATTAGTAAGTAACCTATATAAAATAACATTATATTTATTGATAAAGGCAAATATCTTTTTCAAGTCAAATCCATCAATTTATCATAACGCATTCGTGGCAAAGTTCCACGAACTCAAATAAATCTAAATATTAATAAAATTATCTTAACATAAAAATCAAAAGAAAATCTTCTACCTAGAAATACTAACACTGTTATTATTCTCATAAATATAATTCTAGAATACTCAGCCATAAAAATCAAAGCAAAACTACCTCTTCTATACTCAACATTAAACCCTGAAACAAGCTCAGATTCACCTTCCGCCAAATCAAAAGGAGTTCGGTTAGTTTCAGCTAGACAAGATACTATTCAACAAATAAATAATGGAAATATTGATACCACAAATCAAATATATTCTTGATAAATAAAAAATAAACCTAAATAATAACCCCCTACATAACCAATTACTCTTAATAACAATATAATTATTCTCACTTCATAAGAAATCGTTTGTGCGACAGCACGCAAACCTCCAATCAAAGCATAAACTCTATTGGAAGATCATCCAGCTAATATAACTGAATAAACTCCCATTCTAGTAACACAAAAAAAAAATAACATTCCCAAGTTCATTTCAATCATTCCTTCCCAAAAAGGAAATACTAGCCAAACAAATAAAGATAAAAATAATATTATAATAGGACAAATTATATAAATATAATAATTACAAACTAAAGGAAAAGTTTGTTCCTTACAAAAAAGCTTAATAGCATCAGAAAAAGGTTGAAGTAACCCCATAATACTAACCTTATTAGGCCCCTTACGTAATTGAATATATCCTAACACTTTTCGTTCTAATAACGTAAAAAAAGCTACAGAAACAAGTAAACATACTATTAATATTAAATATCCCCCAAATCACAAAATAACTTCTCCAAACTCCAGTATTATATGTACAATTAATTCTACATTCATGAATCCTAAACCCACCGCACTTCTCTGCCAATATAATTATATCATTCTATAATATTAAAAATATTTTAAATATTTGGTCCTTTCGTACTAAAATATTCTTCTTAATTTTGAGATAGAAACCAACCTGGCTCACACCGGTTTGAACTCAGATCATGTAAGATTTTAAAGGTCGAACAGACCTATTTAACTAACTTCTGCACCAGTTAATAATCTTAATCCAACATCGAGGTCGCAAACTTCATTATAAATATGAACTTCCTAACAAAATTACGCTGTTATCCCTAAGGTATCTTAATCTTATTTCCTAAATTAAGGATTCTATATTCTTCAATTCAAGTTAAATATTCATACAAAAAGTTTCTTTATTTCCGTGTCACCCCAACATAATATTAAAAATAATATAATTTTAACTCCACTACATAAAATATTATTAATCCCAATATAAAGATCTATAGGGTCTTCTCGTCCCCAAAACCCATTTAAGCCTTTTAACTTAAAAATAAAATTCAATTTTTTATTCAGTAGACAGTTGATATCTCGTAAAACCATTCATTCCAGTTTCTAATTAAGAAACTAATGATTATGCTACCTTTGTACAGTCAAAATACTGCAGCCCTTTAATAATATCAGTGGGCAGGTCAGACCTTTAATTTTTCCTAAAGGACATGTTTTTGTTAAACAGGCGAACATCAAAATCTTGCCTAATTCCTTTAAATAATTTCCCATTAATAAACATAACATAAATCTTTCTTTACTAATTCCATCATTATAATTATAAATTCTTTATTATATTATACTTTTTAATATAAAATTAATTAAGTAAAAAATCACAATTCATACACTATTATAACATAATTAAATTAATTTCCACTTTCAAGAATATAATCTCAAATCATTTATGTAATATAACTTTAGATATCAAGCTTTTCCCCAACATCTCTAAATTCTAGAACCTACTTAAACCTCATTTTTCAAATAAAAACTAAAATTTTAAATTTAATTTATTTCTTAAAAAACCAGATATCAAGAAATACGCATAACTTTTCATTTCCATCACTTAATTATAAATTTTTTTGACACAAAAACTCAATTTAAATTATAAATCCTTTCTTTTCGGGAATATATTTATTTAATATTCATAATTAATAGACCCTGATACAAAAGGTACATAAACTTTCTTCTAAAAAAATGAATTTTCATTTATTTCAATATTTCCTTTTCAGTACTATATATAAAATTTTTCCATAAACTATACTAAATTTATTCCTTATAAAATTATTTTTGCTATTCAATAAAACAATAAAATAATTTCTTATACTTGTCCTTTCATTAAATATGACATTCTAGATACATTTTCCAATACATCTACTTTGTTACGACTTATCTCATTTATAACGAGAGTGACGGGCGATGTGTGCATGTTTTAGAGCCTAAATCAATATATATAAAATTAAATTTACTTTCAAATCCACCTTTATTATAATTCTATTAATCATTCCGTTATAATTAATTCTCATTATTGTAATCCATTTCCTCTTAATTATAAGCTGCACCTTGACCTGACATACAATACATTCTTATTTAAAGAAAATTTCCTTCCTTCTTAAAATATTCTTACGACGGCGGTATACAAACCATATAAACCAAGTATTTATTATCGTGTACTTTCGATTATGGAACAGATTCCTCTGAACGGACTAAAACACCGCCAAATTCTTTAGGTTTCAAGTCTATATCTAATACTACCTTAATCCTTATTTAATTTAATTAATAATAATAGGGTATCTAATCCTAGTTTATAATATTATCTCCTAAGCTTCAAAATCATTTAACTTCTCCCGTTCTAACTAATATCATTTCACTAAAATAATTAGATTAAATCATTTTCTCATTTTCACTCCAACTGATCATAATTATTTACATCCCATGTCTAGCCGCGGATGCTGGCACACTTTGTTCCAACATTAATAAATTTAGCTTCATCTAAACTTAATTTAATTGTAAAATCCTAAAAACTGAACATTCTATTCCTTTTTAAATTAATTAATTTCCATGTTAAACTAACTTATCATAATTAAATTGGCTAGAATAAAACCATTCTGAATAATTCAAAACATTTGATTCCCACAAAATCTATTCAATGTAAACGAACTACTTTTAATTAAGCTATATTTTGTTGGATATCATCAGAAATTTTACTATTTTTTTTACTTTTAGTAAAATTTCTGATGATATCCAACAAAATGCTTCTTATCGTTACTCGCATGTGCGTATATATATATATATATTCATGAATAATATAATAAAGTATATTAATCAATAAGTTTTTATTGAATTATAAATGTTAATTATTAATATGCTACTTTACTTAAACATAAATATTATATTAAACAATTTATAAAAATAATTTCTATAGGAATGGATATTCCAGGATATATGATGTAAACAAATTCTTTAAATATTAATTATAATTATTATACGCATTCAAATATAATGATATTAAATAGTTCTTATATATTAATAAAATATATTTATTTAATTAATTAAAGTGTATATATATATATACCTTATTAACCCTGCCAAAAAAAGCAAAAATTTTGTGCAAAACATGCACAAAATTTTGCAAAATTCCAAAATTTTTGAATTTACTGAACCGGTGAATCAAAACGTACATTAAAAATACACAAAATACAAA